GTAAATATGTGCAACAAGGCTTTATGGAAAAAGGGTGGTTCAACTCGATGTTGTCCAAAAAAAAGGAGTTAGAATACGGGTATGGGCTAAGTAAATCAATGGGCAGCCTTGGTTCTATTGAAAATACCAGTGTAAGTGAAGACCCGATTAGAAATGATATAGATAAAAACACTCTTAGTGGGAGTGATAGTGACAATTCTAGTTACAGTAATGTTGATCATTTAGTCGGCGTTAGAGACATTCATAATTTCGTACCTGATGATACTTTTTTAGTTAGGGATAATAATAGGGACAGTTATTTCATATGTTTTGATATTGAAAATCAAATTTTTGAGATTGACAATGCTCATTCTTTTCTAAGTGAACTAGAAAGCTCTTTTTCTAATTCTCGGAATTTTTGTTATCTAAATAGTGTATCTAATAGTGATGATCCCCACTATGATCCTTACATATATGATACTAAATATAGTTGGAATAAACACATTACTAGCTGTATTGACAGCTATTTTCGTTCTCAAATTTGTATTGATAGTTACATTTTAAGTGGTATTGTCAATTACAATGACAATTACATTTCTAGTTACATTTTTGATGAAAGCAGAAATAGTAGTGAAACCCAGAGTTCAAGTATAAAAACGAGTCCGGCTGGTAGTGAGTTAACTATAACAGAAACGGAAAATTCTAATGATCTAGATTTTACTCAAAAATATAGGCATTTATGGGTTCAATGCGAAAATTGTTATGGATTAAATTATAAGAAATTTTTGAAATCAAAAATGAATATTTGCGAACACTGTGGACATCATTTGAAAATGAGTAGTTCAGATAGAATAGAACTTTTGATTGATCCGGGTACTTGGGTTCCTATGGATGAAGATATGGTCTCTGTGGATACCATTGAATTTCCGTTGGAAGAGGAATCTTACAAAGAGCGTATTGATTCTTATCAAAGAAAAACAGGATTAACTGAGGCTGTTCAAACAGGCATAGGTCAACTAAACGGTATTCCCATAGCAATTGGGGTTATGGATTTTCAGTTTATGGGGGGTAGTATGGGTTCCGTAGTTGGCGAGAAGATCACTCGTTTGATCGAATATGCTACCAATCAGTTTTTGCCTCTTATTCTAGTGTGTGCTTCCGGAGGAGCACGCATGCAAGAAGGAAGTTTGAGCTTGATGCAAATGGCTAAAATAGCTTCCGCTTTATATGATTATCAATCAAAGAAAAAGTTATTCTATGTATCAATCCTTACATCTCCTACTACTGGTGGGGTGACAGCCAGTTTTGGTATGTTGGGCGATATCATTATTGCCGAACCCAATGCCTACATTGCATTTGCGGGTAAAAGAGTAATTGAACAAACATTGAATACGACAGTACCTGAGGGCTCACAAACGGCTGAATATTTATTCCATAAGGGCCAATTCGACCTAATCGTACCACGTAATCTTTTAAAAGACGTTCTGAGTGAGTTATTTCAGCTCCACGCTTTCTTTTCTCTGAATCAAAATTCAATCAAGCGGATCCTTAATAAAAAAAATATATTAATTAATCAAAATATAAATTATTATTTTTTTTTTATAAAACGAGTAGTTATTTAGTTTATAGAAATCAAAGCCAAAATCCATTCTACGGATTTTGGCTTGGTAGCATTTGATGACATAAGATTTAATTGTAAAAATAATTATGCGGATCATTTTTTTTTTACCGACATTCCCGATTACTAATCAGTAAAAACCTCTATCAAAAAAAAAAGAATGCATTCCTTCTTCCGCTAAATTAAAATTAGGCAAGGAGAATAAAGCGAATTTCGCGTTCTCTTCTTATGTGTATATAATTAAAATATAGAAAATTTAAAAGTGAAAAGTACAGAATCTTGCATCTTTCGATATTTTTTTAGAATCCCCAGTTTTACTAAGACTCCCTATTCCCGGATCGGATTGTAACAAATTTTTCAGGAAGTTGTAAGAAACTCTTTCTTTATTTTATTCCATTTTATGAAATTCAAATTATAAGACAAAAACAAGATAATAAAAAAGGCGATTATCATATATATATATATTTCATGTAGAAAGATGAAAAATTATATTTATTTAGTTCGACATTCCTTGCACTTATTTTATTATATTTATATATTTTTTATTATATCACATATACTCACTTAGATATGCTTAGTATAATTCTATATGAATTATAAATAATGATTATAAGATACCTTTATAACAATATAAATAACAATATAACAATAACAGGTAAAAATAGTAAATCCAGGTATCCATTTTATGACAAATTTACCCTCTTTTTTTGTGCCTTTCGTGGGCCTAATATTGCCGGCAATTGCGATGGCTTCTTTATCTCTTCATATTCAAAAAAACAAGATTTTTTAGATATCGATATGATGGGGCTAAATCTCATCTATTTTGTTTTTTTTTTTCAAGATTTAGACTTAGACCATAACACAGATATCTATTTCTTAGAATAAAATATGTGATGTGGTTTCCCCCGAACATAAAGAAACTATTATTGTTATTCGTGTGTAAACATGATATATGAGTAAATAAATTATAGCTATTTGCAACGAAATCAAATCGGGATCGGGGCGAATGCCTTAAATGTAAAGTGAATATATCTATATGTATGTGGATATCTATAGGAAATCATGCGAAATGGATATTATTATTTTATATCTAACCAATTCGATGAATTACTCCTAAAATAAAAGTTCACATCAGAATAGTGCTAGTTGATGAGAGTTATTTCGGAAACACACAAAAAGTCAAATTAATTTGGGTTATTCTCTCAATTTCAATAAAATGCAACTAGATCTAGTATGAATTGGCGATCAGAACATATATGGATAGAACTTATAGCGGGGTCTCGAAAAACAAGTAATTTCTGCTGGGCCTTTATCCTTTTTTTAGGTTCATTAGGGTTTTTATTAGTTGGAATTTCCAGTTATCTTGGTAGAAATTTGATATCTTTATTTCCGCCTACGCAAATCATTTTTTTTCCACAGGGGATCGTGATGTCTTTCTACGGAATTGCGGGTCTCTTTATTAGCTCTTATTTGTGGTGCACAATTTCGTGGAATGTAGGTAGTGGTTATGATCGGTTCGATAGAAAAGAAGGAATAGTGTGTATTTTTCGTTGGGGATTTCCTGGAAAAAATCGTCGCATCTTCCTCCAATTCTTTATGAAAGATGTCCAGTCCATCAGAATAGAAGTGAAAGAGGGTATTTATGCTCGTCGTGTCCTTTATATGGAAATCAGAGGCCATGGCGCTATTCCTTTGACTCGTACTGATGAGAATTTGACTCCACGAGAACTTGAGCAAAAAGCTGCTGAATTGGCTTATTTCTTGCGTGTACCAATTGAAGTATTTTAAAAAATGAATTGAAACTGAAATGAAAAGAATGAATGCTTTTTTTCTTTTCAATAGAGAGATTATATCTTGTAGATTCTCTTTTTTTTTGTTTTGTCAATCAATTTTTCTTTTTATCCCTTTTTGTACTTCTTAATTACCAAACGATTGGGATGCTTATAACGATAGCTTTTTTGTCTTGTTTTGGTAGTCATTTTTTTTATCAGAATCACAATATTCTTCAGAAAATTCTCTCAATTATTCCCGGACTATGCGTCGTTTTTTTTTTTTTCAAAAAATTGGATATTTTGATAGAAAGAGAGTTCTTTCGTTTCAAAATCTGAATAATATTTGTTACTTGAAGGGGCTCTTTCATGCATTTCTTTATTGAAAGGGGTCACTCTCTTCGAATTTTAGCAAGTGATAGATTTGGAAACAATCTCTTTATTCGAAGTGGATTCTTTTTTATTCCATTTCTGTATTATTTATAAATTCAAGTACTAACCGCTGAATCATACACAAAAAAAGCGGGGAATAGATTCGTGGGCTCGATAACTTGTAATAGAACTGATCCTTGATAGGAATATTAGTTAGTATCGTATAGCGTCAACGAATGGGGTGAGTTCATTAAAAATTCAAAGACGGAAAAATGGCAAAAAAGAAAGCATTCATTCCCCTTCTATATCTTGCATCTATAGTATTTTTGCCCTGGTGGATCTCTCTCTCATTTACTAAAAGTCTGGAATCTTGGGTTACTAATTGGTGGGATACTAGGCAATCCGAAATTTTTTTGAATGATATTCAAGAAAAGAGTATTCTAAAAAAATTCATAGAATTAGAGGAACTCTTACTCTTGGACGAAATGATAAAGGAATACCCGGGAACACATCTAGAAAAGCTTCGTATCGGAATCTACAACGAAACGATCCAATTGATCAAGATGCACAATGAAGATTGTATCCATACGATTTTGCACTTCTCGACAAATATGATCTGTTTCGTTATTCTAAGTGGTTATTCTATGCTAGGTAATGAAGAACTTGTTATTCTTAACTATTGGGTTCAAGAATTTCTATATAACTTAAGCGACACAATCAAAGCCTTTTCCATTCTTTTAGTAACTGATTTATGTATAGGATTCCATTCGCCCCACGGTTGGGAACTAATGATTGGATCTGTCTACAAAGATTTTGGATTTGCTCATAATGATCAAATTATATCCGGTCTTGTTTCTACCTTTCCGGTCATTCTAGATACAATTTTAAAATATTTGATTTTCCGTTATTTAAATCGTGTATCTCCCTCACTTGTAGTGATTTATCATTCAATGAATGACTGAAAAATGATTCACTGATCCAATTAGAATGGTTGGTTGTTACTTTGTACATAAGCAAAACATTCAAAACTGTACTTATTCTTTTTACTCATACAAGGGATTCGATTCCTCCTATATTCTATTCCATTACAATAAAATTCTTTTAGTACATAGCAGAATCATAGATAGGGAACTATACTAGACTAAGAACCCACCTAATTTTATTGTATAAATTTTCGATACCAATGATTGGACCATGCAAACTATAAATACCCTTTTTTCTTGGATAAAGGAAGAGATTACTCGATCCATTTCCGTATCGCT